GTCAACTGGAATGTGTATTATCCATATGGGAGATCTTCCAATCGAGAAGATCCATCGATCTGAGACGAAGAGAAAGGGCCAATTTTCTTTACTTATTTTATTCAGTTAAACCGAGGATTCGTTATGGAAGCAGATAGCAACAACCATTTCATCAGACATGCGTATTTTTGATTATCCGGTGGATTTACACAGTTTCATTAATGCAAATTGTTTGATGTAGTTAGTACTCAGGTTGTTCGACGCTCAAGAATTCTTATTTAGGCAGTTCATATCATCCCATACATAGTGTTTTGATCTAAGATTGCAATTCTTCCATGTTTCCGCAGTAGCATATTGTTCCATGGAGCTAGGGTCCAAAATAGGAATCAACAAGTGTTTCCACAACTCTACCGCCCGGCCAATCCTGTTCCACTGAATCCCCTCCCTTTTTCATGGCCACATATCTTTACGGCTAAGGAGTGGGAAATCTTTCTCCTGTTACACAAATCAAATGTTTCATCCGGGAAAAGCCACCTCTTTCTCCACAAACAATGTCTTTGTCATTTGATCCAGGAGCCTTCCGTTAGATAGGAACAGCTTTGCTAAATACTGAGAACTCTCGGATAGAGTATTAGAATGAAAAGACCAGAAATAATTCGAATAAATAGCAGTCTCTGACAACTCATCCTCTTTAATCTGCTTGGACCCGCTCCAATACCCATAGGAAAATCCCCAGTCATATTCAGCGTACCTATCCCTGCAATCAAATAGATTGTCCCAAGGGCCCCATATTCTAGGAGCCCAAGTTATGCTATTGAAAATTCGTTCCTCTAGCAGTTCCGGTTTGACCATTCCGTTCCCTTTTTAAAACTCCACTTCTTTTCATATAGCAATCCCTAATCAAAGAGAGAACAATATCCATTTCAAAACATTTCTAACGGATTCCTTGGTTCGGACCGACGAAGTAATGGCACTCGATTATTATCAACCCGAGTGCAATCTTTTTCTGTCGGTAAGGATTGCACCAGAGCACCTTCTACTTCTAATAGGCCATGAACTATAGATTAGATAGAGAAGAATCATTCTGAGCGAGTCCATAAGAAGCGACTCACTTTTTCATCGGTTCCGGGGGAAGACCAAAGATCTTGCGCGACCGGTCCGCCAGAAAAACTCAAAAGAGAAAGAAGTCTCGTTAATCTCTTCATGCTCGTTCCAAGTTCGAAGTACCGTTTGGCCAAAGAAAAAGCCGCTTCCTGACACGATTGCCTCTTTATATAGATAGATAGAGGATCCATGGGGTTATTACTTAGAAGTCTATTTTGTACAAGACCCCCTCCTATCTGATAGAAAAGGGTCCCATGATCCCGAGCCGGTCTTATCTTGGCTCGCAAACCCCAAGTTTGTCTATGAAGAGCTAATCTAATTGTATTAGTTTCTATAATGGATTTCTTATGTGGAATACTAATGGATAGGGCCTCGTTGCTAAGTGCTACAAGATCTAGTGCACTGGAACTCGTGGTTATGGACCCGAATCCTTTAGTATGGAACATTGTCTTTTCCAAGTAAAAACCCCTAGTATATGAAAGAATGAAAAGGTGCTTTCGTTCTTGTGGAATAAGAAGCCCTCGTACCTTAATGAAAGGAAAATAGGAATTTTTCGTTAGGTATTTGACCAAATAGGATCGTCCAGTTCCTATAGAACCCATCACTAAAATATCCGATAGGGCTAAGCGGAACGAAAAGGGTTTTCCATAAGATGGTAAATGAAAACGATTAGCCCCACACGAGGTTTGGGAATAAGTGATTGTCTGATAATGAGCAAGGAATATACGTCTTTCTGCTAAAGAGCATCTATTAAACTCATAATTCATTAGATCCTTGTTAGCAATGTCAACTAGGTATCATAAGTAAATGGATCCCGGTTGTTCAATCCTTTGATAACCAAGGTCATTCTTTGCTAAAGAGAAATGATCACTATGGGTCAGACTCAATAGAATTGGATCCATTCCAAATAGCGAGAATTAGGATTCTTGATCCCTCTCAATCTCTCTTTCAATTCGAGGATCCAGAGAGGTGTTTTCATAGTCATCTCCGAATATTTGCCATCTCCGAATATTTTCTCATTTTTCTATGATATGTCTTTCTATATGAAAATTGGTTATTTACGATGTACGATGATCCCTGTTAAGCATCCATGGCTGAATGGTTAAAGCGCCCAACTCATAATTGGTAAATTTGCGGGTTCAATTCCTGCTGGATGCACGCGAACGGGAACGTTCCATAAGTCTATTGGAACTGGCTCTCTATCTATGGAATCTCATCCATCATCCATACATAACGAATTGGTATGGTATATTCATACCATAACATAAGAACAATAAGAACTCGAATTCTTATCGATACTGGAACTCAGAGCATAGGAGGGAAAGTCGATTTATGGATGGAATCAAATACGCAGTATTTACAGAAAAGAGTCTTCGTTTATTGGGAAAGAATCAATATACTTCTAATGTCGAATCGGGATTCACTAAGACAGAAATAAAGCATTGGGTCGAACTCTTCTTTGGTGTTAAGGTAGTAGCTGTGAATAGCCATCGACTACCCGGAAAGGGTAGAAGAATGGGACCTATTCTGGGACATACAATGCATTACAGACGTATGATCATTACCCTTCAACCGGGTTATTCTATTCCACTTCTAGATAGAGAAACGAACTAAAGGAGAATACTTAATAATACGATGAAACATTTATACAAAACACCTATCCCGAGCACACGCAAGGGAACCGTAGACAGGCAAGTGAAATCCAATCCACGAAATAAATTGATCCATGGACGGCACCGTTGTGGTAAAGGTCGTAATGCCAGAGGAATCATTACCGCAAGGCATAGAGGGGGAGGTCATAAGCGCCTATACCGTAAAATCGATTTTCGACGGAATCAAAAAGACATATCTGGTAGAATCGTAACCATAGAATACGACCCTAATCGAAATGCATACATTTGTCTCATACACTATGGGGATGGTGAGAAGAGATATATTTTACATCCCAGAGGGGCTATAATTGGAGATACTATTGTTTCTGGTACAAAAGTTCCTATATCAATGGGAAATGCCCTACCTTTGAGTGCGGTTTGAACTATTGATTTACGTAATTGGAAGTAACCAATTAGGTTTACGACGAAACCTAGAAATCGATCACTGATCCAATTTGACTACCTCCACGGGATAGACCTCAACAGAAAACTGTTGAGTAACGGCAGCAAGTGATTGAGTTCAGTAGTTCCTCATAGAAAATTATTGACTCTAGAGATATGGTAATATGGAGAAGACAAAATTGTTTGAAGCACGCACAGAACCGGAAGCGCCCCTTGTTTCAAAGAGAGGAGGACGGGTTATTCACATTTAATTTGATGGTCAGAGGCGAATTGAAAGCTAAGCAGTGGTAATTAAGACCCCCGGGTGAAAATAGGGATGTCTCCTACGTTACCCATAATATGTGGAAGTATCGACGTAATTTCATAGAGTCATTCGATCTGAATGCTACATGAAGAACATAAGCCAGATGACGGAACGTGGAGACCTAGGATGTAGAAGATCATAACATGAGCGATTCGGCAGATTTTGATTCCTTTTCTATATATCCACTCATGTGGTACTTCATCATACGATTCATATAAGATCCATCTGTCTAGAGATCGTCATATACATCTAGAAAGCCGTATGCTTTGGAAGAAGCTTGTACAGTTTGGGAAGGGGTTTTTTGAGAAAAAAGAAGAATCTACTTCAACCGATATGCCCTTAGGCACGGCCATACATAACATAGAAATCACACGTGGAAGGGGTGGGCAATTAGCTAGAGCAGCAGGTGCTGTAGCGAAACTGATTGCAAAAGAGGGTAAATTGGCCACTTTAAGATTACCATCTGGGGAGGTCCGTTTGGTATCCCAAAACTGCTTAGCAACAGTCGGACAAGTGGGTAATGTTGGGGTGAACCAAAAAAGTTTGGGTAGAGCCGGATCTAAGTGTTGGCTAGGTAAACGCCCCGTAGTAAGAGGGGTAGTTATGAACCCTGTGGACCACCCCCATGGGGGCGGTGAAGGGAAAGCCCCCATTGGTAGAAAAAAACCCACAACCCCTTGGGGTTATCCTGCGCTTGGAAGAAGAACTAGGAAAAGGAAAAAATATAGTGATAGTTTTATTCTTCGTCGCCGTAAGTAAATACGTAACTAGGAATATGGAAAATTGCATTTTTGGAATTTGCAATAATGCGATGGGCGAACGACGGGAATTGAACCCGCGCATGGTGGATTCACAATCCACTGCCTTGATCCACTTGGCTACATCCGCCCCTTATCCAGCTAAAGGATTTTCTCTTTTTTCCATTCATCATTATTCTATTTATTCTGACCTCCATACCTCGATCGAGATAGTGGACATAGGATGCCACTCTTTAAAATGAAAAAAGGAGTAATTAGCTGTGACACGAAAAAAAACGAATCCTTTTGTAGCTCGTCATTTATTGGCAAAAATCGAAAAGGTTAATATGAAGGAGGAGAAAGAAATTATAGTAACGTGGTCCCGGGCATCTAGCATTCTACCCGCAATGGTTGGCCATACAATCGCGATTCATAATGGAAAGGAACATATACCTATTTACATAACAAATCCTATGGTAGGTCGCAAATTGGGGGAATTCGTGCCTACTCGGCATTTCACGAGTTATGAAAGTGCAAGAAAGGATACTAAATCTCGTCGTTAACTGAATTCAGAATAGAAAGATTCAGAATAAACAAAGAAATAATTGGATTCAAATAAAGTAAAGATAGACGGGTAATAACCTTATTTATGACAAGTTTCAAATTGGTAAAGTATACCCCTAGGATAAAGAAGAAGAAGAACGAGCTAAGGAAACTCGCAAGAAAAGTTCCAACTGATCGTCTACTTAAATTTGAACGGGTTTTTAAAGCACAAAAACGCATACATATGTCTGTTTTCAAAGCACAAAGAGTTCTTGATGAGATTCGCTGGCGTTACTACGAGGAAACCGTTATGATACTGAACCTCATGCCTTATCGAGCGTCTTATCCCATCTTAAAGTTGGTTTATTCGGCAGCAGCAAATGCTACTCATTATAGGGATTTCGACAAAGCGAGTTTATTCATCACTAAAGCCGAAGTCAGTAGGAGTACTATTATGAAAAAATTCAGACCTCGAGCTCGAGGACGTAGTTATTCTATAAAAAAAACCATGTGTCATATAACAATTGTACTAAATATAGTAAAGAAATCTAAATAATCTTTATCTTTATATAGTAAAGAAATCTAAATAATCTTTAGATCTTTCCAAGATTTCGATTCCCAATAAAAAAAGAAATAGAATAGAAAAATATGGGACAAAAAATAAATCCACTCGGTTTCAGACTTGGTACAACCCAAAATCACCATTCCTTTTGGTTCGCACAACCAAAAAATTATTCTGAAGGTCTACAGGAAGATAAAAAAATACGGAATTGTATCAAGAACTATATACAACAGAATAGGAAAAAAGGCTCGAATAGAAAAATAGAATCAGACTCAAGTTCTGAAGTAATTACACATATAGAAATTCAAAAAGAAATTGATACAATCCACGTCATAATCCATATTGGATTCCCAAATTTATTAAAGAAAAAGGGAGCAATCGAAGAATTAGAGAAAGATCTCCAAAAGGAAGTTAATTCTGTAAACCAGAGACTTAATATTGCTATTGAAAAGGTTAAAGAACCTTATAGACAACCTAATATTCTTGCAGAATATATAGCTTTCCAATTAAAAAATAGAGTTTCATTCCGAAAAGCAATGAAAAAAGCCATTGAATTAACTAAAAAAGCAGACATAAAGGGAGTAAAAATCAAAATTGCGGGTCGTCTAGCAGGGAAAGAAATTGCACGTGCCGAATGCATCAAAAAGGGCAGACTGCCCTTACAAACAATTCGCGCTAAAATTGATTATTGCTGCTATCCAATTCGAACTATCTATGGAGTATTAGGTGTAAAAATTTGGATATTCGTAGAAGAAGAATAACTAACCCAGTCTTCCCATTCTGCCCTGTGATAGAATAAAAAAAACAAGAACTTCTTTTTCCCAAAATCCCTAAAAAAAGAAGAAATTAGATCTCTTTCTATAAGATTTAATGAAAATTGATAAATCTTTTAATATAATTGCTATGCTTAGTGTGTGACTCGTTAGTTTTTTCTTTAGGGTGAAAAATGAGGATTTATAAAAAAAATTGGCTGAACCCTACTAAAAATAGAAAAAACTTAGTAATTCTAGAAAATTAACTAATAACCAACCTATTGCTTCGTATTGTCGAGATCCTAACTAAGAACCAGTCACTATGTGAATAAATACATCTATAAAAAATGAGTAGATCTATCATATAGTTGTAGCAACTGCATTTTTTTCTCTACAAAAGAAACCTGATTTTAGGCTGTGAAGCAAAACTAAAGGGATGTGGATAAAAGGAGGGATGATAGATAGAAGGAAGAAGAATAAGAAAGATATAGAATTCCAATGTGTATGGTCTATGAATTACATCATAAAAAAAAAGCAATGTGATAAAGCATCAATATAATAAAATAATAAAAAAAAGAGAATTTGAAATCGTAACTTTTGAAATAACAAATCAAAATTTAAAGAAATAAAAAAGAGCAGCCCGCGTTAATAAAACTGAGAAAATTGACTCGGAAAGAAATTTTTTGGAAGCTCCATTGCAGGATTCAAACCTAACCATTAAAGGAGAAGCTGTGGGAACGACAAAACCTATGAGGCATCGGATTTTATTGAAAAGAATCCTAACACTTCATTGGGTGGGATGGCGGAACAAACCAAAAAAAAATTGCTTTATTTGATAAGATTCTAAATTAACAAATAAGACAGGAAAGAGTAAATATTCGCCCGCGAAATCCTTATTGGATTAGAATACTTTACCACGATTCAATAAGAATAAAAATAAGGAGATTCTAAAATATTATGGAATTTGAGAAATTCGCACGCTTTCTCATTTAATTCGCGAGGAGCTGGATGAGAAGAAACTCTCATGTCCAGTTTTGCAGTAGAGATGGAACTAAGAAAGAACCGTCGACTATAACCCCAAAAGAACTAGATTTCGTAAACAACATAGAGGAAGAATGAAGGGAAAATCCTGCCGAGGCAATCGTATTTGTTTTGGTAGATATGCTCTTCAAGTACTTGAACCCGCTTGGATCACCGCAAGACAGATAGAAGCAGGACGAAGAGCAATGACACGATATGCACGTCGTGGTGGAAAAATATGGGTGCGTATATTTCCCGACAAACCAGTTACAATAAGACCCACAGAAACACGTATGGGCTCGGGAAAGGGATCCCCCGAATATTGGGTAGCCGTTGTTAAACCAGGTAGAATACTTTATGAAATGAGCGGAGTATCCGAAACTGTAGCTAGAGCAGCTATCTCTATAGCTGCCAGTAAAATGCCCATACGAAGTCAATTTCTTCGATTAGAGATATAGAACCCCAAAAAGGAGTATTTAAGATAAAAAACCCAGGTTTTTCTTTCTGGAAAGACAATATTTCTTTCATCCTTTTGCATTGAAATAACAAATTGAAATCAAAATAATATGATTCAACCTCAGACCCTTTTAAATGTAGCAGATAACAGTGGAGCTAGAAAATTGATGTGTATTCGAGTCATAGGAGCCGCTGGTAATCAGCGATATGCTCGTATTGGTGATGTTATTGTTGCTGTAATCAAAGACGCAGTGCCCCAAATGCCTCTAGAAAGATCAGAAGTAATTCGAGCTGTAATTGTACGTACATGTAAAGAATTCAAATGCGAAGATGGTATAATAATACGCTATGATGACAATGCAGCAGTTATCATTGATCAAAAAGGAAATCCAAAAGGAACTCGAGTTTTTGGCGCGATTGCCGAAGAATTGAGAGAATTGAATTTTACTAAAATAGTTTCATTAGCTCCTGAAGTATTATAAACACTAGTAGACGAGATATAGATCAAAGAAAAAAAATAAGTAGATTGTGTCTCACGTATATGCTTTAAAATCTAAAATGAAAAGAAAAAGGAAAACATGTTGATTATAGAAAAATTAGGAGGAACCTAGAATTAGAGTCTTATGGGCAAGGACACTATTGCTGATTTACTAACCTCTATAAGAAACGCAGACATGAATAAAAAAGGAACTGTTCGAGTAGTATCCACAAATATTACCGAAAACATTGTTAAAATACTTCTACGAGAGGGTTTTATTGAAAGTGTTCGGAAACATCAGGAAAGTACCAGATATTTCTTGGTTTCAACTTTGCGACATCAAAAGAAAAAAACTAGAAAGGGAATATATAGAACTAGAACCTCTTTAAAGCGTATCAGCCGACCTGGCTTACGAATTTATGTCAACTATCAAGGAATTCCTAAGGTTTTGGGCGGAATGGGAATTGCTATTCTTTCTACCTCTCGAGGTATAATGACAGATCGAGAAGCTCGACTAAACAGAATTGGGGGAGAAGTCTTATGTTATATATGGTAATGGCCCCACCTATAGTACCCGAATTCTATCTTGAACTTCCTATTTTGAAAATAAAAATGGAAAAATAGGAGAAAAAAAAATATGACAGAAAAAAAAAAACCGAGAGAAGCAAAAGTCACTTTCGAGGGTTTAGTTACGGAAGCCCTACCCAACGGAATGTTCCGCGTTCGCCTAGAGAATGACACCATCATCCTGGGCTATATTTCAGGAAAGATCCGGTCTAGCTCTATACGAATACTGATGGGGGATAGGGTCAAAATTGAAGTAAGTCGTTATGATTCCAGCAAGGGGCGTATAATTTATAGACTTCCCCATAAGGATTCGAAGCGTACCGAAGACTCGAAGGATACTGAAGATTTGAAGGATACCAAAGATCCAAAGGATTAGGTTTTTCTAGGGTAATAACTTCCAAGTTTCAAAATTTAAGTGAAGAGACTCATTTTTTCCAAAAAAATAGATTCATAGTTTAAGAAAGGAATACCCATATATGAAAATAAGAGCTTCCGTTCGTAAAATTTGTACAAAATGTCGACTGATTCGGAGGCGTGGACGAATTAGAGTCATTTGTTCCAATCCGAAGCATAAACAAAGACAGGGGTAATCTTTCGAAAAAGGAGCTTTTCCTTCTAAAAAGTAAAAAAAGTACCTACGGAAATGTCCAAATTCCAAATAAAAAAATGAAAGTAAAGGATATATTTTACCCTGAAACGGATATCTATATTTTACCCTGAAACGGATATCTTTGTATCTTTTTTTCTTTTTGTTATTTCTAACTCATATTTATGAGATAATAAAATATGACAAAAGCTATACCAAAAATAGGTTCACGTAAGAAAGTGCGTATTGGTTTGCGTAGGAATGCCCGTTTTAGTTTACGGAAGAGTGCACGTAGAATAACAAAAGGGGTTATTCATGTTCAAGCCAGTTTCAACAATACCATTATAACCGTTACAGACCCACAAGGTCGGGTGGTTTTCTGGTCCTCCGCAGGTACTTGTGGATTCAAAAGCTCACGAAAAGCATCACCCTATGCTGGTCAAAGAACAGCAGTAGATGCTATTCGTACAGTGGGTTTGCAACGAGCAGAAGTTATGGTAAAAGGTGCTGGTAGCGGAAGAGACGCCGCATTACGAGCCATTGCTAAAAGTGGTGTACGGTTAAGTTGTATACGCGATGTAACACCTATGCCGCATAATGGATGTCGACCTCCTAAAAAAAGACGTCTGTAAAAGAATTAACCCGCTTTCAAGAGAAATAAACGATTCAATGATCAAATAATAATACTAGTCCGTTATGGTTCGAGAGGAGGTAACAGGATCCACCCAAACACTAGAGTGGAAGTGTGTTGAATCAAGAGTAGATAGTAAGCGTCTTTATTATGGTCGTTTCATTCTGTCCCCGCTTAGAAAAGGTCAAGCGGATACTGTCGGTATTGCCTTGCGAAGAGCTTTACTTGGAGAAATAGAAGGAACGTGTATCACACGCGCCAAATTTGGGAACGTAGCACACGAATATTCTACAATAGTAGGTATTGAAGAATCCATACAAGAAATTTTACTAAATTTGAAAGAAATTGTATTGAGAAGTAATCTCTATGGAGTTAGAGACGCATCAATTTGCGTCAAAGGTCCTAGATACATAACCGCTCAAGATATAATCTTACCGCCTTCCGTAGAAATCGTTGATACGACACAACCTATAGCTAACTTAAGAGAGCCGATTGATTTATATATTGAGTTACAGATCAAGAGAGATCGCGGATATCATACGGAACTCAGAAAGAACTCTCAAGATGGAAGTTATCCTATAGATGCTGTATCCATGCCTGTTCGAAATGTGAATTATAGTATTTTTTCTTGTGGGAATGGAAATGAAAAACACGAGATACTTTTTCTAGAAATATGGACGAATGGAAGTTTAACTCCTAAAGAAGCGCTTTATGAAGCTTCTCGTAATTTGATTGATTTATTTCTTCCTTTTCTACACGCCGAGGAAGAGGGCACTAGTTTCGAAGAAAATAAAAACAGATTTACTCCACCCCTTTTAACCTTTCAAAAAAGATTCACTACTCTAAAGAAAAACAAAAAAGGAATTCCATTGAATTGTATTTTTATTGATCAATTAGAATTGCCTTCTAGAACGTATAATTGTCTCAAAAGGGCCAATATACATACACTATTGGACCTTTTGAGTAAGACTGAAGAGGATCTTATGCGAATTGACAGTTTTTGTATGGAAGATGGAAAACTTATATGGGACACTCTCGAGAAGCATCTCCCAATTGATTTACCTAAGAACAAGTTCTCGCTTTAAATCCATTGCAATTTTTTACTCTTTTTTTTTTTGAATTAGAATAAAAAGAAAAAAAAGCAATTTTGCATCTTTGGCACAATCTATATTTTTGCGAAATGGATCATAATAAAATAGATTTTAGGTATCTAGGGAAGATTCACTTGGAAGTAACTATTTCCTAGATACCCATGCGGGGGGCTTCGCGGTTGAATGAATCAACTCGAAAAATCCCTAAAAAAGACCTAAAGTTAAGGATTTATCAATGGGTAATGTTGCTCCAATACCTAACCAAAGAGCTACTGCAGTACCGAGTAAAAAAACGGTCGTAGCTACTGGGCGACGAAATGGATTTTGGAATTTATTGACATTCTCTAGAAAGGGTACTGTCAATAAGCCCGTTGGCACAGAAACCATTAAGAGAACGCCCAATAACTTATTGGGTACTGTACGGAGTATTTGAAATACGGGAAAGAAGTACCACTCGGGTAATATTTCCAGAGGAGTTGCAAACGGATCCGCCGGTTCACCAATCATTGACGGCTCGAGAACCGCTAAACCTACATTACACGCAATAGTACCTAGAATTACTACTGGAAAAATGTATAAAAGATCGTTGGGCCATGCGGGTTCCCCGTAATAATTATGTCCCATCCCTTTAGCTAATTTTGCTCTTAATACAGGATCATTTAAGTCAGGTTTCTTTGTTATTGGGATAGGTGAATTCTTTAGGATCCATCCCCCAGAGGAACCGGACATGAGAATTTTTCATCATCCGGCTCGAGCAAGAATGAAAGAAATAAGACCGTGGAGAATCCACAATAGAATAGGGTATATAATGACTCAATGACTCAAGGCAAGAAAAGCTTTATCAGATTATCTTTTCCGAAGTTGCGCCTATAACTACTCAATCCTATTCTTATGCGTAAATGCTCAATATCCAAGTGGGCTTACAAATTTGATCATGATCAATTGCTTTGTGGATTGTCTCTTGATTAGTTGGTGTTTATCCCCTCAATATCGCAAGTTTCTTACATCCAAACAAAGTATTTACTTGTTACTAATAAAAAAAAGTTTAGCCTACGTTCTTCCTTAGATCCCTTCTTTTACTCCGATAGTATTGCGGATCGAAATCGATGCAAAGAAAATGAATGCATTTCCATACTATAATAAAAAGTATGTGTAATAAATATAGAATTGGGTCATATCACATGACTTATTCCATTTATACTCTATGGGATCTTACGGAGCCTGCTCATGAATGACATGGTTGGGGTATGATCATAGAAAATATTCTCCTCGAGTGAACCAGCCTATCCTTCCTAAATGGGGGACTTACGTGTTGATTGGATGCGGAGACACCTTTGGTCGTGAATTCTAATGTGGCAGATCCAATTCTCTATCTGCATGGCCAAATTAATAATTCAAGTCACACACTCCCATAATCCGCCTTATTTTCTTTCGTAAAATTAACTTCAACTATAACTATTTGTATCAAAATACTTCGAAGTTGAAGAGAAGTGTCCAAATGACATGTCTTATTGTAAAATAAGATATGTTTGTAGCAATGAAATACCACAACCTACCCTAGATGATATATGAGAATTAGAATTCTCTATGATATGCTTTCCCTATAAAGGACCCGAAATACCTTGCTTACGTATCATTGGAAAGTGCATTAACATAAATACGGCAGTAAGCAGCGGTAGTACAAAGGTATGTAAACTATAAAAACGAGTCAAAGTGGATTGGCCCACACTAGCACTTCCACGTAATAATTCCACTAAAGGGGATCCTATTACTGGAATCGCTTCAGGTACACCTGTCACAATTTTGACTGCCCAATAACCAATTTGATCCCAAGGCAAAGAATAACCAGTTACACCAAATGATGCAGTCAATACAGCCAAAACCACACCTGTGACCCAAGTTAATTCACGGGGTTTTTTAAATCCACCTGTGAGATACACACGAAATACGTGCAGGATCATCATTAGAACCATCATACTTGCTGACCATCGATGAACTGATCGGATTAACCAACCAAAGTTGGCCTCCGTCATTATATATTGAACGGAGGAAAAAGCCTCTGTAACGGTTGGTCGATAGTAAAAAGTCATAGCAAAACCGGTAGCGACTTGTACTAGAAAACAAGTAAGTGTAATTCCCCCTAAACAATAAAATATGTTTACATGAGGAGGAACATATTTACTAGTTATATCATCTGCAATTGCCTGAATCTCAAGACGTTCCTCAAACCAATCATATACTTTATTGAGATAGGTAACTAGCCCGACTCCCCCTCCGAGAACCGTATATGAAAATTTCATCTCGTACGGCTCAAGCAGAAACACACAAATTTTCAACGGATATTAGAAAAAAAAGTTCAAAACTTCACCAGCCACGATATTCGATCGATTTGCCTTGAAGATATGAAATAAGAAAAATCCGGAATTTCTTCTTTGTGATGATAATGCCAAAAAATCTCAAGTTGGCTCATCTGTCTTTCGTATGTTGATCATTAGAGGCCTCTTGACTTTTCTCTTCCCTATTTTTTTTTATTTGATTTTTTCACAAGTAAAAAAATCAAATAAAAATTTATAGTGGTTTTCTTATAGAAATTTTCTTGTTGTGATCCTATGAATCAGTTCAATTAAAACCTTAGATTCATACTAGAGCCACGATGATTGAGTCTCAAGCTAAACAAAAGGCAAGGGTTCTTCGAATAAGAACCGCTTGATCATCATTTATTGAAAGAGAAAAAAATTGTGTTTTGGGCAAACAAAATTGGAAGGAAGAAAATTTCTTTTTTATTAAGAACTACTTGAATTTTTTTTTTTTCAGTCTGGTTGCGAGGTCTAAATAGTGAGTATGAATCATAGTTCCATTTTTTTTTTCTTGATCCACTCTATGTATTTCGTGTTCCAGATACTAGAATAAATAATATCCGACGAATTAGAATCATCTTGATAGAGATAACAGGCCCTTTCTATGTATTATCAATAGGATCAATTCTAACAAGTCACACACTCATATTCCAGAGATACCGAAACAAAAAAATCCACGGTCGAACTACCAGAATGTCTAGAAATGTGAAGCTTAAAGTAGAAAGGCTTTTTTTGGATGGAAAAACTATGACTTCATAGTTTTTGTTAGTAGAAACCTAATTCGTTAAAATTCCGTCTAGTAAAACAGAAGAATTATAAATTTCTAAAATGATAGATAGGAATATCGCGAATAAAGCCATTGCGACCCCCATCAAAGGAGTAGTCCCCCAACCCGGAGCTACTTTCCCATATTCCGAATTCAAGGGTTTCAATAAACTACCTGCGCCAGTCCGTTTTGGCTTAGGTTTAGAACTATCTTCAACGGTTTGTGTAGCCATAAATTCTATTTAATCATTGGTGTTGACTTTGTATACTATTCCGTTGTAGTTGTAAATACACGATCTTTTCATAGATCCATTGTAATCTTGAAATTCTATAAAAATGGAAACAGCAACTTTAGTCGCCATCTCCATATCTGGTTTACTTGTAAGCTTTACTGGGTATGCCTTATATACCGCGTTTGGGCAACCCTCTCAACAATTAAGAGATCCATTCGAAGAACATGGGGACTAATTGAAGTAAGAAGTCTCCCCTCTGGGGGACTTCTTACTTCAATGAAATTTTTTATTTCCTTCAATTAAATTATTTCATTTTTTAGTCGGAACCTTAGGTGGTTCTCGGAAGAAGATAGCGAAAAAAATTATCCCTAAAGTCGAAACTAAAAGGAACGTATAAACCAATGCTTCCATAGATTCGATCCTGGTTTATTTACAATTATAACTTCCACACCTATTCACTTATCATTTGGGAGCATTTCCCATATAAAAAAAGAAAAAGAGTCAAAGAAAGGACAGGAGATGTTTCTCATGTCAAATCAAAAAAGAGAGGTGAAAGATACCATAGCAATGTGGTATCAGGCTGCCTGTCTCCTTGTAGTTGGATCTCCAACTTTTTGGAATGTTCCAAATTCAACTTGAGCATCCAAGTCTGGATCAATACCAGCAAAAACATCTCGGAACAAGGTTCGAGCCCCATGCCAAATGTGTCCGAAAAAGAAGAGCAAAGCAAAGGTAGCATGACCAAAAGTGAACCAACCCCTTGGACTGCTGCGAAAAACACCATCTGATTTCAAAGTAGCTCGATCTAATTCAAAAATTTCCCCTAATTGAGCACGTCGCGCATATTTTTTTACAGTAGCAGGATCAGAATAACTTACTCCATTAAGTTCGCCACCATAGAACTCCACCGTTACCCCTACTTGTTCAACACTATATTTGGATTCTGCTCTTCTAAAAGGAACGTCCGCTCTCACAATTCCCTCTTCATCTACCAAAACTACCGGAAATGTTTCAAAAAAAGTAGGCATACGACGTACAAAAAGCTCGCGTCCTTCTTTATCTCTAAAGACGGGATGTCCTAACCATCCAACAGCTATTCCATCCCCATTGTCCATTGAGCCTGCTCTGAATAATCCCCCCTTTGCCGGATTATTACCAATATAATCATAAAAGGCTAATTTTTCGGGAATTTTAGACCAAGCTTCTGACAAACTAAGATTTTCGGCTAACCCATCGCTAACTCTTCGATATATTTCTTGCTGAAAGTATCCCTGATCCCACTGATAACGAGTAGGCCCAAATAATTCGATTGGGGTAGTTGCCGATCCATACCACATAGTTCCAGCAACTACGAAAGCAGCAAAAAAAACAGCAGCGATACTACTGGAAAGTACAGTTTCAATATTGCCCATACGTAATCCTTTGTATAGACGTTGCGGCGGACGAACACTAAGATGGAATAGGCCCGCTAATATGCCCAATGTACCCGCAGCAATATGATGCGAAGCTATTCCTCCCGGAACGAAAGGGTCAAAACCTTCTGCACCCCACGCAGGATTTACAGCTTGTACTTTTCCAGTTAGTCCGTAAGGATCGGACACCCATATCCCAGGGCCATATAAACCCGTTACATGAAATGCACCAAAGCCAAAACAAGCCACCCCTGCAAGAAATAAATGAATTCCAAAGATCTTGGGCAAATCCAAAGAAGGTTTTCCCGTCCGCTCATCACAGAATATTTCTAGGTCCCAATATACCCAATGCCAGATAGCTGCCAAGAAACACAAGCCAGAAAACACAATATGCGCACCTGCCACACCTTCATAACTCCAAATACCCGGATTCGTTACAGTTCCTCCTGAAATACTCCAACCACCCCAGGAATTGGTTATTCCTAAACGAGTCATGAAGGGGATGACGAACATACCTTGTCTCCACATTGGATCCAGAACAGGATCAGAGGGATCAAAAACCGCTAATTCATATAAAGCCATCGAGCCAGCCCAACCAGAAACTAGAGCTGTGTGCATTATATGCACCGAAAGCAATCGACCCGGATCATTCAATACGACAGTATGAACACGATACCAAGGCAAACCCATGGAAATACCCCTTTAGCAAAGAAAAATAGACACGATGTCGCTTTATTTTATCGCATTGGAAAAAACTATCCATACATATCCTATGTACCTAACCCTTCGAGGGGATTCTATGTCAGAAAGCGTAAATATTTATTTCATTCCATTAAAAATAACAAGCCAATTCTGTTTGTAAGAAGAAAGAGAAGCAGATCTATTCTATACTCGATAAGTGCCAATATGCAATGGGTAGCTTGGGCTATTTGGGAAAAGTAAGAATAGATCCTTAATCCCTCTTTGTTTATCATTCGAATCACGGATTCCTTTTTCTTTATTCAATCTGTCTTACTTTCCTTATATGTATAATCTTTCAATCTATGTATTAATAGAATCTATAGTATTCTTATAGAATAAGAAAAAAATGAAGATAATAAACTCTGGATTCTTTCTTTCTCTTCCATTCTTACGTTTCCGTATTAAAGTGTAGTTTTCTTACTTAAATTTAATAATATTAATCTAATATGCCCATTGGTGTTCCAAAAGTACCTTACCGGATTCCCGGAGATGAAGAAGCGACTTGGGTTGACTTATACAATGTTATGTATCGAGAAAGGACACTTTTTTTAGGTCAAGAGATTCGTTGCGAGATCACGAATCATATTACAGGTTTGATGGTATATCTCAGTATAGAAGATGGAATTAGCGATATTTTTTTGTTTATAAACTCCCCTGGCGGGTGGCTAATCTCAGGAATGGCGATTTTTGATACGATGCAAACGGTGACACCTGATATATATACAATATGCCTCGGAATAGCCGCGTCCATGGCCTCCTTCATTCTGCTTGGAGGAGAACCCACCAAGCGTATAGCATTCCCTCACGCTAGGATTATGCTTCACCAACCCGCTAGTGCTTATTATCGGGCAAGGACACCAGAATTTTTACTAGAAGTGGAAGAGTTACACAAAGTTCGCGAAATGATCACAAGGGTTTATGCACTAAGAACAGGCAAGCCTTTTTGGGTTGTATCCGAAGACATGGAAAGGGATGTTTTTATGTCAGCAGACGAAGCCAAAGCTTATGGACTTGTCGATATTGTAGGGGATGAAATGATTGACGAGCACTGCGATACTGATCCAGTGTGGTTTCCAGAAATGTTTAAGGATTGGTAGTGGCTGGATTTCTTGTAAATTTATTTCAAACCGAAATTCGGATTTTATGCTATTTTATAGAAAATAGAAATACTTCATGATGATGAATCATCAGGTTAAGATCGATCTAAACCAATCCGTTTTTTCTATATACATACGACATGCCAACGGTTAAACAACTTATTAGAAATGCAAGACAGCCAATACGAAATGTTAGAAAATCGGCCGCGCTTAAGGGATGTCCTCAGCGTCGAGGAACATGTGCTAGGGTGTATGTGCGACTCGTTCAGATCATGAGTTCAAACAAATAAGAAAATTTTGGAAGTATCCATGATCGGTACCAATGAATAGGATAGAGCTTCTCTATCCTAGATTTCTATGGTATATGGAATTTATGGTTTCCTTTGGTGCAAATCCAATCATCTAGATTGGAATTGCAAGAAGCAATTCCTCCATTGGTAGCAAATGGTTATCCATTAAGCGGAGGAAATAGTAATAAAAAGAAAAAGGTTTCTACTCCTTTATCTTAAAAGAACGGACTAAAGGGCCAGCTACTTAGTCAACTTTCATAATTAAATACCGTCACTGTATGAATAACTCTTATTGTGAAAAGAGCTATTTACTCTATAATGGATAGGTAGAGCCAAAGAATGTGAACTATACAAGTTCACAATACCTTTTGATGAAATGAAAGAAAGGCTCCGGTGTATAGAGAGGGCCTCGCCGTTTAAAAGGGAACCATAGAAACGATGGAACCCACTGTTTTTTTTAATATCGTTAGAATTTGTTATTTCTATGCAAAATAAGTGAAGAGAATAGACTAAAAAATCGTGGTTGGGAAGGTTATAGTAGCAAAAGCCATTGGAATTAATATTTTATATATCGGAATAATTCGTTTTGTTATTAATGGGAAAAAAGAGGGTTAAAAAGAAGAGAAATCATTAGTTATTCATTAAGGTTAATTTGATTCAATGACCAGAGTTCCGCGAGGATATATAGCTCGAAGACGACGAACAAAAATGCGTTCATTTGCCTCAAACTTTAGAGGGGCTCATTTAAGACTTAATCGAATGATTACTCAACAAGTAAGAAGAGCTTTTGTTTCTTCTCATCGAGATAGGGGTAGGCAAAAGAGGGATTTTCGTCGTTTGTGGATCACTCGGATAAACGCAGCAACACGGGTATATAACGTATTCGATAGTTATAGTAAATTAATACACAATCTGTACAAGAAGGAATTGATTCTTAATCGTAAAATGCTTGCACAAGTAGCTGTATCAAATCCAAATAATCTTTACACGATTTCCAATAAAATAAAGACCATCAATTAAAGGGATAAAAAAGTAATATACAGGAATAATTAAAAATAATATACAGGAATAATTAAAAATGAATTCCCGGAGAGGGAACTCCGGGAAGATACAATAAATTAAGATTAAGTGGTAGGAATCAACGAGCGTGTTGCAATAAATAAAAAAACTATTTCTTTTTTCCCATTTCTCTTTCTTATAACAAACACAAGAATCAAAACTGGATTACTTTCTTTATATATGAGTCTGACCCTTTCGAATAAAACATCAACAATCGGAACTTAAGTTTCGATTGTTGTTTCTTAAATTCTGGTTGTAGTTTCTTAAGTTTCGATTGGAGTTGAACTTTTGTGTTAATTGAGGAATATGTCTATTTTTTCTGTGTCTAGGACCAGTAATTATTGAAATTGACTGGGCTTGAAATTGCTTCTCATTCTCATAGTTACGAAATGGTAAGAAAGATAAAATACGAGCCTGTTTTATAGCAAGAGTAATTAATCGTTGTTGTTTCAAGGTTAATCTATTTATTCGTCTGGATAATATTTTTCCTTGTTCACTAATAAATCGATTAATTAAACTCATGTTTCTATAATCAATTCGATCCCCCGGGCCTATTCGAGAACGCCTACGAAAAGGTTGTTTGGATTTACGAAAAGGTTGTTTGAATTTACGAAAAGTTTGCTTTGATTTATGAAAAGTTTGTTTGGATTTACGAAAGGGTTGCTTAAATTTATGAAAAGGTTGTTTAGATATATACATGATTTATTCCTTATTTTAAAATTTGAAAAAAAAAAATGGATTTCTTTATTTTATTAATTTTGGATCCAGAAGAAGTAGTCTTTCTTTGGTCCATATATTATTTCATTCATATACTATGATATAAAAATATCAAATATAAAAATATAAACCCTCTATACAATACATATAAAATAATATCTAACTAAAATCAGATGAGTTGATTTGTATTTTGTGTTCCATCTATGTTCTATATATTTAATAAGATAATAAGAAGTTCTTACTCTTTCTGTTCTTTGAAAAAATTGAACACACGGTGCTCCTATTTCTTTATTTCATTATGAGTCGTATGCTTGCGACAATAACGACAAAATTTTCTTAAGACTAATTGTCCGGGTGTATTGTGGCGATTCTTTTGAGTACTATATCTGGAAATCCCCGTCGATTCCTTATTGGTACCCTTTCGAACACAATTAATACATTCCAAAATAACTCGGATTCTAACATCTTTGCCCTTGGCCATGAACCTCCTTTCCTTTTTGGATCGACTTAACTTAATTCTTATACCTATTCTTTTATTCTTCTATTTTGGATCCAAAGAAGAAGAATAAAATCCATAGAAGCTCCTAACTAAAAATGTGATTTCTAAAGATTTTGTTGTAATTCTTCGAATTCTCTAACGAATCCAATAGAATAAAAAATTTTTGAAATTCGTAAATTAAGTAATAAAAAATAGAGAAATAATTAAAGAATACAATCCTTATCCATCTTTTCTTTCTTTTTGCTTCATATACTAAAAAAGAATTCAAAAAGGGAAAATTTTTGTCATGTCACGAAGAATTCTATCTTTCGCATAGGAATAACTAGAATTAAAAAAAAGGGAATGACAAAGCATCTGGGAATAAACGATTGATTTCTATCAATAAACCTGCTAAAGCCCCAAACCATAGAGTACTTAGCACGGGTGCTACAGAGAGATATGTTTTTATATCCTGCATTGAAAATCCTCCTTCCGTATTGGAATACATATATGATCAGATACTCTTGCCCAAGATCCTTTGTATTTCTTTTGTTTAGGCGAAATTCCTAACTAAAAAAACAAAATCAATATTCTATATATATAGAATGAATCATAATAGACGAGATTTTCCTATCCCTAAAAAAGATGACCCCTTCTTCCTATACATTACTAAGGAATAGGAATCGTTCTTTTCTAGGTGAAATTCGACTGGATTTTAGATGTATACCCTTCCTTGATTATATGAGACCAAAAACAAGAAATGACAAGAAAGTTCTATATAGGTAGAGAAATAGAAGAAAATTACGATGTGGAAAACAAGAAAGGAATTATGTACAATCCCCTTGTAGAACAATTTGGAAAAGGGATGTAGCGCAGCTTGGTAGCGCGTTTGTTTTGGGTACAAAATGTCACAGGTTCAAATCCTGTCATCCCTACCTATAAATTCTCTCTTCTTTATGGGCAGTAGTGGGAAGATCAATTAAAGTGGGTATAACTTGAATTTGTGGATACTATACAGACGTGAGACACGTTAGGAGTAGAAAAGGATTTTTTGAGAGCGCTCTTAGTTCAGTTTGGTAGAACGCGGGTCTCCAAAACCCGATGTCGTAGGTTCAAATCCTACAGAGCGTGATTCCATATATCTTATGTCAAAACGGAGTAAAATAACTTAAAAAAACAAAGTAGAATTGCAACTCCAATTTGACCTCCTCCAGACCAGAGAAGAGAGGAGGTCAATCAAAAAAGAAATATTACTCAATCAAAGATCCAACTGATCCCCACGCCTGTATTGCAAATACGCAGTCACGAATAATCCCGCTAAAGTAATAGGAATTAGGCCTAAGACGATTCCAAATAGAAAAACTTCAATCATTTCGATTTGTTCGAGGGGATAAAAAAAAAGAGGTACGATCTATCTCTAAATAATAGTCTAAATTATCCACGAATCTCAATGACCAAGAAAAGAGTTGATAATTAGTGTGGAAAAGAGTCTAGAATACCGGGAATCCAAAAGAAAGATTATTCTTTTCTGACTTATTCATTCAATTCATTTCAAATAAGACGTATCTTGTTCAAGCCAATAAATAGAGCTGGGGTTATAGTTAAAGCAGCCAGTAAAAAACCGAAATAACTAGTTATAGTAAGCATGAAGGGGTTAAATTCCATTTATTTTTTTACTACACTACATATGTTGGTAAAGCACTTACCTAAGTTATGGAAAATTCATAATTCATCGGTTATTTTAGATAATACTAAAAAACAAGATCGAGTGAGATAAAAAAGTGTAAAAGAAAATTGATTCATCAGACGGGACATGAGTCCCTAATGCCGAATCAAGAGATTTGTTGTGGAATTTGTCAGTAAAGTAATAATATTAAAAACTAGATCATCTAACCCCATTGAAAAATAAAATGGGGTTTTCGGGGAAATTTTGGAAAAAAGATTAATAAAAAATTAAATTTGAAAAAAGTTCTTTCTATTTCGGATTATTTCTTTTTCAATAGGATGGATTTCATCCTTTTTTTGGAGCAAACGGTCAAATATTCCCCTATTCCTTCTTATTTTAACTCATTGTATTCCATATGGAATAAGAGTAGAAGAAAAGCATTCCACGACCCCCGAAGGGCCCCCTGAAAAAGGGAACTCTTCCTTGAATTTACTTTTTTTTATTTATTTTTTATTCGTTTTTTGAATCCCAACCAAAGTTGATTCGAAGTTACTTCAATTATCCTTTTCTTTTAAGTTCTTTTCGTAAAGTTCCATGCTTGTTGTTTTGTTTGGTCAAGAAAGTTAGACTTAATCCAACAAACAAGATAAGGATTGATTACGAATCTTGATTCTTCAAAGAATGTATTCTGTTTCTTTCATAACGGATTATCCACTATTCGATTTTCTATTTATTAGATATTATTTTATGCTAACCAATTTCTTTCCTTAAAGGGAAAGGTTGGATTCGAATAAAACTTTTATTTAACTGAAAAAAGGGAT